ATAAATATAAAAATTTAATTAAATGAGCATTATGTCTGATAAAAGTGATAAATTGTAAATTTATAAATGAAAATTGAATTTTTCTAATGCTAAAAATTATTAATTAATTATATTTTATAGTTTATAAAAAATATTAAATTGCAAATTTAAAGAAATTTTTTAAAAAAATTAAAATATTAATATTATAAAATATAAGATTTATAAAAATATTTATATTTTAAACTTTGAAGGCTTAAAGTTTAAATTTAACTTAAAATCTTTTAGAATTAGATAAGAAAGATTATTAAGGATAATAAAAATCTAAAATATATATAAGTAGATAGATTTTTAAAATTAAAATATTTAAAGTTAATAGAATTATTAATTAATTTAGTTTTGAAAATAAAAAAAAATATTGTTAAATTTATTAAATTAATATAAATAAAGATTAAAATAAAAGAATTTAATATTATTAAAATAAAAATTAAATGTAAATTAGAATTAAAGATAAAAATATAAATTCTTAATCATTTTATTAGAAAAAAAGAAAGAGGAGGGATTCTAGCTAGATTAAATATTAATATTAAAGAGATTAAATTAAAGTTTAACGAGGAAAAATTATTTAAAAAAAAATTGAAAGAAAATTTGAAATAAATTAAAAATAAGCTAATGATAAAGAGAATTAATCTATAAAAAATTATATAGATTAATCAAAATAAAGTTTTTAAAAAAATTAGTATTAATATCCATCTTGATTGATTGATAGAAGAGTAAGTTAGTAATAATTTAAAATTAAGTAAGTTAATTATTTTAAAAGTAGGAATAAATGAAGATATTAAAATTATAAAATATAAAATAGATTTTTTTATTTCAATAATAGATAATATGTAGAAAGGAATGATTTTTTGGATAGTTAAAAATAAGAATAAAATATCTCAAGAAAAAAATAATGAAACAATAGGCATTCAAAGGTGGAATGGGGGAATTCCTAGTTTTATTATAAGAGCAATTAAAAAATTAAGATTTAAAAAATCATTGTTTAAAAAGAAAAAATTATTTATTGATAATGAAAATATTAACATCAAAGATGCAATTTCTTGAATAAGATAATATAAAAAAATAATTTTTTTATTAGTTAATTTTATAGATAAATAACAAATAAATAAGAAGTTATTAATTTCTATAAAAAATCAAATTATAATTAAATCATAAAAAAATAGAGGGATTAAAGCAAAATTAATTAAATTTCAAATAATAAAAAATTTATTAAATAAATTAAAAGAAAAAATATATAAAAGTTTAAAATTTAAATAATTTAAAAAAATTATAGTTTAGAAATTTTTTTTAAAATTTTATAACATTAGGAAAAATAATGAAAACATTTTAAATATAAATGTATGATTTATTCTATCAAAATAATCCTTTTTTTCAGGCATATCATTAAATATAAATATAAATAAAGTAAAAATAAATATAATTAAATAAGAGAATTGTATAAAATCTATAGTTAGGGTATGAACCTAAAAGCTTAATTTAGCTTACTTATTCTTAAATTTAAATTTATATAAATATTTTTATATTTTATTAAAAAGATATATAAGAATATAAAAAAATAAATTTAAATAATTTTTTAAAATAATTAAGTAAGTTTAGATAAATTTAGATAAGGTTAGATAAATTTAAATAAATTTAAATATATTTTATTTAATAAATTTAAATTATATAAATATATTTTAATGTATGAAGCATAAAAAATTTTTGAAATTTTTTGAAATAGTTTGATTCTATTAAATATAAATAAATTAATATTTTTAAATGAATAAAATTAAATTAAAATAAAATAGTTAAAATAAAATAAAGAAAATAAATAAAAAATAAAGAATTATTTAAAATTTAATTATTAAATTAAATTTTAAAATTTTTTATTGAGAGAGAGAGAGAGAGAGAGAGAGAGAGAGAGAGAGAGAGAGAGAGAGAGAGAGAGAGAGAGAGAGAGAGGTAGAAGTAAATAAAAATTAAAAATTTTTGTTGTAAATAAATTTAATCATAAAAAAAAAATATTAATTATATTATTATCATAAGTATTAAAAAATTTTAAATAAAAATTGTTTAGAAAAATTAATAATGATAAAAAAAAAATAATTTTTGGGATTTTGAGGTTAAATTAGTGAAAAATGGAAAGTAAAATTTAATTTACATTAAATTTATTTATATATATATATTTAATTTATAATAATAAATTTAATTAATTTAAATATACATATAATTATTTAAATTATTTAAATTATTTAATTATTATTAATTATTTATTATTAATTATTAATATAATAAATCTTTAATTTTTATATTAATTATTAAGATTTTAAAATTAAAGAAAAAAAAGAAAGATTAATAAAAATTATTAATAATTAAGAAGGTGTATTTATAAATTATTAATATAATATATATATATTTCTATAAATTTTTAAAAATAATTAAACATTTATAATTTAATAAACATTAATTTTATTTTATAAGTATTTAAAAATAATAAAATATTTATATAAACATATATCTAAAATATATATATAAAAAATAATAATTATATATATATATAATTTATTTCAAATTTAATAAAATTATAATTAATAAAATTAATAATTTTAAAATGTAGATTAAAATAAAAATAAATAATTTGGGGAGAGGTTATTTTAATTATTAAAAAAAATTTTAAATATGTATAATAAATGAAAAATAAAATAAATTTTTTTTTAAAAATTTATTATTTAATTTAAAGTATAAATAAATTTTAATATAATTTAATTTTAAAAATTTAAATAATTTTTAAATTTAATAATTAATATTTAAAATAATTAAATTAATGTAAATTAATAATAGAAATTTAAATTTAATTATTAATAAATTGAAGTGCCAGCAATTGCGGTTAAACTTAAGATAAAAATAAATTATAGTAATCAATTAAAGATTATATAAATAAATATAAAAATTAATTAATTTAGGGTTTTATACCTATGGTGAAATATGATATAATTAGGAAATTAATATTAAATTTGTATTTAAAATTGATTTAAATAAATTTTATTGAAAATTAGGATTAGATACCCTATTATTTTAATGAAAAGATAAATTGATTTAAATAGTAAATGTAGAAACATTAAAAATAAAAAATTTGGCGGTATTTTATAAAATTAGAGGAACTTGTTGATTAATTTGATAATCCACGAATAGATTTACTTAATTTAGATATTTTTATATATTGTTGTTGAAAAATTTTATTAAAAGATATAAATTAAAAAATTTAATTTAAATTAAAATTCAAATCAAAATGTAGAATAATTAAGGTTTAAATGAGTTACATTTTATTTAATAAGAATAAATAAAATTTTAAAATTTTATAAAAATTGGATTTAAATGTAAATTTATAAAAATTTATAAATTGAATTTTATTTAAAATATGTACAAATTGCCCGTCATTTTCATTAATATAATTTGTGAGAAAAGTCGTAACAAAGTAAATATATTGGAAAGTGTATTTAGAATTAATAAAAATTTTAGTTTAATAATAAAATAATTCAGTTACATTGAAGTGATTGACAATATAATTTGTTAAAATTTTATAATTAATAAAATAATTTATTTTAATTTGATAAATTTATAAAAATTAATAAAATTATATAAAAATAAATTTAAATATAAAAATAATAAAAATTTAGTAGTTTAAGTATATAAAATAAAATAATTATTTTTGTAATAATAAAAGTAATGTGAATGAATTTAATATAAATATAAAAAAGAAAATTTAATTTATTGTACCTTTTGTATCAGGGTTTATTTAATAAAATTTTAAGTTTTTAAAATTTCTCGATTTAAAAAGAGCTAAATAAAAATGAAAGTTAATGTAAAATAATTATTTTAAATATTTATTTAGAAGAGATATTTTAATCAATTTTTTTGGTATCTAGTTTTTTTTGATATAAATTTAATTTAAATGTAATTAATTATAATATAATTATTAAAAAATTAAGTTGTAAAATTTACATTAAAAATTTATGGGATAATCTATAAATTAATTTAAATATAAAAAATTTATTAAACAAATATAAATATATAAAAATATTATTAAAATTTTAAATTTTTTGAAAAAATTTAATAATTTATAAAATAAATTATTAATTTAAAATTATAAATTTATAATTAATAAATTAAAAAAATATTTATAAAAATAAAATTTATAAAGTAATAATGATATAATTAGTATAAAAATTAATAAATAAAAAATTAAAATTATAATTTATTATATTTAATTAAGGAATTAGGCAAAATAATATTTATTATTAAAAATAATAAATTTAAAGTTCACCTGTTTAATAAAAACATCGTTTTATGAGATAAATATAAGATTTATTCTGCTCAATGATTAAAAAATTAAATAGCCGCAGTATTTTGACTGTGCAAAGGTAGCATAATCAATTGTCTTTTAATTGGAGACTGGTATGAAGGAATGAATGAAATTTTAACTGTCTAAGATAAAAATTTAAAATTTAAATTTTAAGTAAAAATGCTTAAATAAAATTATGGGACGAGAAGACCCTATAGAATTTTATATAAATTTTAGATTAACAATTAAAGAATTTAATAGTAAAATTTAAAATTATATTTTATTGGGAGGATAATTAAATTAAATTAACTTTAATTATATTATATTAAAAACAATAATATTTGAATAATAATGAATAAATTTATTAATAAAATTAATAAATTTATATAAGAATTAATTACCTTAGGGATAACAGCGTAATATTTTTTGAAAGTTCTTATTGAAAAAAGTGTTTGCGACCTCGATGTTGAATTAAAATAAAAATTAAATGGAGAAGTTTAATATTTTAGTCTGTTCGACTATTAAAATTTTACATGATTTGAGTTAAGATCGGTGTGAGCCAGATCGGTTTCTATCTATAATTATAGCTAAATAATTTTGTACGAAAGGACTGATTATTAAAAATAGTTTTTTATTAAGAATAAAATTAAAAATATTTAAAAAATAAATTAATAATAAAAAAATTACTTTGGCAGATAAGTGTATTAAATTTAGAATTTAAATTATATATATAATTTTAAAGATATATAAGTAATAATTTTTATGAATGAATTTATAAATTATATTAAATTAAATATTTTAAATTTAATTATTTTATTATTGATTTTGTTAGTAGGGATTGCTTTTTTAACTTTATTAGAACGAAAAATTTTAGGGTATGTTCAATTACGTAAGGGCCCTAATAAAGTAGGGATTATTGGATTATTTCAGCCTTTTAGAGATGCAATTAAGTTACTTAATAAAGAGTTATTTTATGTATATAAATCTAATTATAATTTATTTTATTTGTGTCCTTTATTGAGGTTTAGTTTAATATTGGTTATGTGAATATTGTTTCCTTATACTACTAATTTATATTTTTTAAATTATTCTGTATTATTAATGTTTGTGTTTATATCTATTAGGGGGTATATTATAATTTTTATGGGGTGATCTGCTAATTCTATTTATTCAATAATAGGTTCAATGCGGTCTGTGGCGCAAATGCTATCTTATGAGGTTAGGTTTATTTTAATTATTTTAGTTTTAATAATTTTAAGAGAGAGGTATTCTTTTTTAGATTTTTATATTTATCAAATTTATGTTTGATATATGGTAATTCTCTATCCTTTATTTATAATTTATTTTATTAGGGTTTTAGCTGAGTTAAATCGGAGTCCAATGGATTTTATTGAGGGAGAGTCGGAATTAGTATCAGGATTTAATATTGAGTATTTTAGAGGGGGGTTTACATTAATTTTTTTAGCTGAATATGGGATGATTATTTTTTTTAGATTTTTGAGAGTATTAATATTTACAAATTTATTACAATATTCTAATATTTTAATGTTTGTTTTTGTAATTTTTATAAGATCTATAGTAGTTTTTATACGAGGTTTATTACCTCGGATACGATATGATGAATTAATATATTTATGTTGAAAAATTATTTTACCATTAGTTTTAGTTTATTTAGTGTTAATTTTAGGATTTAAATTTTTTTTAATAATAATAATTTAATTGAATAATAATTTAATATTTAATAATAATAATAATAATGTAATAATAATAATAATAATAAGATTATTTTTTAAAATTATAATAAAAATTAAAGTTAATAGAAAATTTAAATTTCTTTCTTATGATTTCAAGGCATAAACTTTAAGTCAAGATCATTAACTTAAATTTATAAATTAATTATTTTTAAATTATATAAAGTAATTTATAATTTATTAATTTATAAATAAAAATAATGATATTTAAAAATTATTGTAATTATATTTATAAAATTAAAAAATAATTGTTATGTTATTTATTGAGTAAGATTATATCTCAAAATTTTATTAGAATAAATGAAGATAAAAAGTAAGAAAAATAGACATAAGATAAAATTTGTCTAATTGTGACATAAGGGTATTCGATGATTTGTGCTCCTGCTCATGTTAGTATAATAAATGTATTAATGAAAATTCAATATATTAATTGATTTAAGGGATAATATATTAGTGAATTAAATTTAATATTAATTAATGGAAGGAAGTATAGAATAATAATAGAGGCTAAGAGAGCAATTACTCCCCCTAATTTATTAGGGATTGAACGAAGAATTGCATAGGCAAATAAAAAGTACCATTCAGGTTGAATATGAATAGGTGTTACTATAGGATTGGCAGGGATAAAATTATCTGGGTCACCAAAAATATATGGATATTCGAGGTTGATAATCCAAAATAAAAGGAGGAAAATTATAAATCCTAAGATATCTTTTATGGTGAAATAAATATGAAAGGGGATTTTATAAAGATTTCTATTAATTCCTAGAGGGTTTGAAGATCCAGTTTCATGGAGAAAGATTAGATGTAATATTACTATTATTGAAATGATAAATGGTAAAATAAAATGGAGTGAATAGAATCGATTTAAGGTAGCATTATTAACTGAAAATCCCCCTCAGATTCATTGAACTATTGAATTTCCAATATAGGGGACTGTTGAGGTAAGATTTGTAATCACAGTTGCCCCTCAGAATGATATTTGTCCCCATGGGAGAACATAGCCAAGAAATGCAGTAGCTATAGATAAAAGATAAATTGATACGCCGATTAATCATGTATTTATTAATTTATATGAATTATAATATAGTCCCCGACTGATATGTAAGTATATACAAATAAAAAATATTGAAGCTCCATTAATATGAATATTATGAATTAATCAACCTAATTTTACATTTTGAATAATATGAATAATTCTAGAAAAGGCTATCAAAGTATTAGGGCAATAATGTATAGATAAAAAAAACCCTCTGATAATTTGAATAATTAAGAATATGCCTAATAAAGAACCAAAATTTCATCAATAAGAAATATTAATAGGAGTTGGAAGGTTTAAGAGTGAGGTTTTAATTAGTTTTATTAAATTTTTATTCATAAGTTAGTTGTTAGTTTTAAGTAATTTATATTGATTTTTTCATTAATTAATTTTTCGTAATGAGATAGATTTTAATGAACAAATTTTAATAATAGAAAAGAGAGTAATTAATAGATAAAATATAGAAGCAATAGTAATATTATTAAAAGGATACTCATATAAATTTAAGATATTTTGAAAATTTATTTCATTGATATATAAAATTTGATTAGTTTCTGAAAAATTATATTTTTTTATATAAGAATAAATATTATAGTTAAATTTTCAATTTAAAAAAATAGTTAGATTAATAATAAAGGATAAAAATAAGAATTTATTAAATTTAAAATTAATTTGTTCATTAGAAATTAATCTGGAAAAATAAAGAAAAATAATTAATAAACCTCTGATTATAATTAAAAATAATATAATTGAATATAAATAATTTGATTTTCAAAAAGATAAATTTAAACAAATAATTGACCTATAAATTAATAAAATAATTATTATAATAATAGGATGAATTATTGAAATATTAGATATTAAAATAAATATAATTCTAAAAATAATTGTTAAAATAAAAATATTTATAAAAGATAATTCTTTATTCATAAATTTTAATTGTAAATAAAAAATTTATTTAATATAAATAAATATAAATAATTTAAAAAATAATTAAAAATAATAAATAAAATAAGTTAAAATATTAATAAAAGATTTTATCAAGAAATAGTTTAATAGAACATTAATTTTGGAGATTAAAGGTATAATTTAATGATTATTTTTTTGAAAATAAATAAAAATTATACTTAAAAAATTAAATTAATTTATTTTTAATTTACAAAATTAATGTTTTTATTAAACTATATAAGTAAATATAAAAAATTTAATAAATTAAGTTAGTTAAATCAATGATAATTAATTAATCAATTAATTAAAAAAAATAGTTAATTAATATTAAAAATTTTATTAATATTGATATTTTGATTTTTAGGTATTTGTATATAATTATTTTAATTATATTAATTTTTATATATAAGTTTATATTGGTAGTATTAATAATTGTAGAGTTAATAATTTTGAATATTTCTTATATTATATATATAATTTTTAGATTAATAAATATAGAAATATATATAATTTATTATTTAGTATTTAGAGTTTGTGGGGGGGTTTTAGGTTTAACATTATTGGTTTTAATTGTTCGATTTCATGGAAATGAATTATATTATTTATTTAATGTTAGAAAATTTTAAATTGATTTTTTTTATTGAGTGAAATTAATATTAAAAAATTTAGTAGAGAAATTTAATTATTTATGATAAAGATTTTTTTTATAATTATGTTTATATTTTTTATATTAATAATAAAAAATTTAAAAGTTATATTTTATTATAATATTTGTTTTTTAATGAGATTATTTTTTTTATTTAAGTTTATATTTAAAGATTTAATTTGAATTAATATTAGGATATTTTTGGGGTATGATTTTTTTTCTTATTATTTATTAATTTTAAGAATATGGGTGTTAGGTTTAATATTTTTAGTAATTCAATGTGAGGGAGATTTATCTATAAAAGATATACAGTCAAAAAAAATTTTAATATTTTTAATAATATTATTAATTTTAATAACATTTTTTTCTTCAATAAATTTAATTATTTTTTATTTAATATTTGAATTAAGATTGATTCCAACATTTATTATTATTATTTATTGAGGGATAAATTTTGAACGTTTAAAAGCTTCATATTATTTATTAATATATACAATATTTATTTCATTACCATTATTAATTTATATTATTGAATTATATAATTTTAATGGATCAATAGATTTGAATTTGATAATAATAATAATAAGTAGGTATAAGGTAGGATTTTGAGACTATTTAATTTTATTTATAGCATTCTTTATTAAATTACCAATATATTTATTTCATGTTTGATTACCTAAGGCTCATGTTGAGGCCCCAGTTTATGGCTCAATGATTTTGGCTTCTGTTCTATTAAAATTGGGAAGGTATGGAATTTTACGATTTATTGAAATATTTTATATTCAAAGAATTAAGTATAATTATATTATAATTAGGGTAGGAATTATTGGTGGGTTAATAGTGAGATTAGTTACATTAGTTCAGATTGATATAAAAAGACTTGTAGCATATTCATCTGTAGTTCATATGAACATTTTGATATGTTCAATGTTAACTTTGATAAAAATAGGAATTATTAGAGCTTATATTTTAATAATTTCTCATGGGCTATGTTCTTCGGGATTATTTTTTATAGTAAATTTATATTATGAACGAAGGAATAGACGATTGATATTTTTTAATAAAGGAATAATAAATATTTTACCCTCATTAAGAATTTGATGATTTTTTTTATGTGCTGCAAATTTTTCATTTCCTTTTTCTTTAAATTTTATTAGGGAGATTTTTATAATTGTAACATTAGTTAGATGAGAAATATATATAATAATTTATTTGATAATAATTTGTTTTTTTAGAAGGGCTTATTCATTATATTTATATTCTTATATTCAACATGGGTTAAATTATTTTGAAGAAAAATTATATTCTGTTTATTTAAAAGATTATATTATTTTAATAATTCATGTTTGACCTTTAATTTTATTAATTTTAAATTTAAGATTAATATATTAATTATAATAAATATTAAGAAAGAATTTAAGTAGTTTATAGAAATAAAATATTAATTTGTGGAATTAAGGAAATAAAAATTTTTATCTTAGATAATTAATTTATTAATAATTTATTCTTATTTAATATTAATTAGATTTATTTTATTTATACTTTTAAGATTTTATTTATATATGACTGATCTAGGAATTATGATAGAGTGACTTTTATTTTCATATAATTCTATTAACATAGAATTTTTTTTGATAGTTGATTGAATTTCTTGTTTGTTTATTAGGGTGGTAATATTGATCTCATCTATAATTATATTGTATAGAATGATTTATATAAGGGAGGAAAAATTTCTTAATCGATTTATAATTTTAGTAATTTTATTTATTTTATCAATAATTTTGATAATTATTAGACCAAATTTAATTAGGATTTTATTTGGGTGGGATGGATTGGGACTAACGTCTTATTGTTTAGTAATTTTTTATCATAATTATATTTCTTATAACTCAGGAATAGTGACAGTTCTTTGTAATCGTATTGGTGATATTGGATTATTAATGTCTATTAGTATAATATTTATTTATGGAAGGTGGAGAATTTATTTTATGAATAGATCAATAAAATTAATTTTAATAATAATGGTATTGGCTGCAATTACTAAAAGAGCCCAAATTCCTTTTTCAGTTTGACTACCCCTGGCTATGGCAGCCCCCACCCCAGTTTCAGCATTGGTTCATTCATCGACTTTAGTGACTGCTGGGGTTTATCTAATAATTCGATTTAATAAAATTTTAATTAATAGTATAATAGATAAAATTTTATTATACTTATCAATTTTTACTATATTTATATCTGGCTTGATAGCAAATTTTGAAAATGATTTAAAAAAAATTATTGCTTTATCTACTTTAAGACAGTTGGGATTAATAATGATAATTTTAAGATTAGGATTAAATTTTTTAGCCTTTTTTCACTTACTAACTCATGCTATTTTTAAGTCTTTATTGTTTATGTGTGCTGGGATTATAATTCATTTAATAAATAATAATCAAGATATTCGATTTTGTGGGAAAATAAATGAATATATTCCTTTCACGATGGTGAGATTTTATATAGCAAATTTAGCTTTAATGGGATTCCCATTTTTAGCGGGATTTTATTCAAAAGATTTAATTATAGAATCTATTTATTTAATAAATATAAATATGTTTTTATTAATTATGAGTATATTATCTCTTTCTTTTACAGTGTCTTATTCTATACGTTTATTTTATTATATTTATTTTGGGGAGGTAAATAGGAGGAGGTTCTATTATTATAAAGAAAATAAGTTAATAAATTTTTCTATAATTATTTTGATAAGATTAAGAATGATTAGAGGGTCGTTATTAATTTGAATTTTTTTTTTTGATAATTATTTTATATATATAAACATTAATGTTAAGATAATAACAATATTAATATTGTTAATAGGAATAATTTTAGGATATATTGTATATTTTAAAAATTTAGTTAATTTATATTTGCAAAGATTTTTTTTTAGTTCAATGTGATTTTTAAATTATATATATTTATGAATTTACCAGCCATTTTTAATTATAGGAGTTGAAGCTTATAGATTAGATAAGAAATGAATTGAATTTATAAGAAAGAATTTGATTTTAAGGATAGTAAAGGAAATTAAATTAAATAAAAATTTATATAAAATTTTTATATTTATTTTTATTATTACATTTAGATTAATAGTAGTTTATATAATTATTTAATATAAAAAATTTGATAAATAAAAATTTATATAGCTTATTTTAAAGCATAATATTGAAGATATTAAGAAAATATGTTTTTATATTTATAAATATTAAAAATATTTAAAATTAGTTGATTTATTTTTTATTAAATTTATAAATAATTGAAAATTTTATATTATTTTTATAATGAAAATATAATGTTTTAATTTTAAACTATATAAATAAATAAATTTTTTTAGTAATTAATTAATAAATATATTTTATTTACAATGAAATAAAATGAATCTTAATTTCATTTGATATTGAATTAGAAGTTCAATTAGAATTATTTCTTAATAATAGTTTAGAAAGTATTTAACTGGAATGTTAAAATTCAATTTAATCATTAACAATGATTAACCTCTATTTTGGTTTCAGCCAATAAAAAATTTCTATATTATTTGAATATTTCTTTTAGATTATAGTTAAAAATAATCAAATTTTTAAGTCGAAATTAAATGTAAATATTACTTTAAAAGATCTAAGATTTATATATGTGGTTATATATGACTGTTAAATGCAATTTAACTATTATAAATTAACTAAAATCCTTAGTTTTTAATTTGAAATATATTAAAAATGATAGAAAGAATATATAGGGAAAAATCAAATTAAGTTTTTCAATCAATAGATTTTTCTAAGTATTCAATAAATAATCCAATAATTAGGATTAATAAAAATAAAAAAGAGGAAAATATTATGATTTTATTCAAGAAGAAATATATATAAATTAGGGGAATTAATAAGGTAATTTCAATGTCAAAAATTAGAAAAATTAATCTAATTATAAAAAATTGAATACTAAAAGGCATGCGAGATTGCGATATAGGGTCGAATCCACATTCAAATGGAGAGGATTTTTCTCGATTTTTAGATGATTTTTTTGAAATAAGAAAATTAACTAATAGAATTAAAATAGATAGAATAATAAAAATTATAATTATTAAAATTAGAGATAAAATTATTTATATTAATTTTTAATATTAAATTTTTTGATTGGAAATCAAATGTATTAAGTATACTATATAAATTTTTTAATTTTTTAAAAATATAAATAATAATAATAATAATAATAATTAAAATAATAAATAAAATTTTTAATATAATATAATAAATATATTAAATAAAAATTAATATCTTCATCAATAAATAGAGATATATAAGAATAATCAAACAACATCAACAAAATGTCAGTATCAAGCGGCAGCCTCAAATCCAAAATGATGGATTGCCCTAAAATGAAGAAAATTTATTCGAAAGAGACATACTGTAAGAAATAAAGTTCCAATAATAACATGTAGACCGTGAAAGCCAGTTGCAATAAAAAATGAAGATCCATAGATTGAATCGGCGATAGAAAAAGGTGCTTCGAAATATTCAATAATTTGAAGAGAGGTAAAGTATAATCCTAAGATGATAGTAAGAAAAAGACTTTTAAATCTTTCAGAAAAATTTTTATTTAATATAGAATGATGGGATCATGTGATTGTTATACCTGAAGAAAGGAGAATAATTGTATTCATTAGAGGGATATCAAAGGGATTAAATCTTTTAATTCCTAAGGGAGGTCATAATTGACCAATTTCTATAGAGGGAGCCAAGGATGAGTGAAAATAGGCCCAAAAGAAAGAAATAAAAAAAAAAATTTCAGAAATAATGAATAAAACCATTCCCATGCGTAACCCCTTAAAAACTAACAATGTGTGGGAACCTTGAAATGTTGATTCTCGGACTACATCTCGCCATCATTGATATATACATAATAATGTGCATGGAATTGATAGAAAAATTAAATAATTTATTTTATGAAATCATATAACTATAGAAATTAAATTATTAAATAAACTAAAAGAAATAATAATAGGTCATGGGCTCACTGAAACTAAATGAAATGTATGATTTTGATTGATTTTTGTCATATATAAATATAAATATAAATATCTATTAAATTTCCCTTCTATATAAAGTTGATAAAATAGAAAAAACATAGGCTTGAATAATTGAGACTGCGATCTCTAAAGTAAATAATAGAATTTGGGAAAAAATTATAATTAAAAAAATAAAAATATTATTAATGATTTCACCAGATGAGCCTAGTAAGGAAAGAAGTAGGTGTCCCGCAATTATATTGGCTGTGAGACGAATTGCTAAAGTAAAAGGTCGAATAATCAATCTGATAGATTCAATAATAACTATAAAAGGCATTAATATATAGGGTGTTCCTTGGGGAGTTAAATGAGCAAGTAATTCATTTATAAATCTAAATATTCTGTATAAAATTATTGAAATTCAAAGAGTAAGGGAAAGAGATAGGCAAAATCTCAAGTGTCTTGAAGAGGTAAAAATATAAGGGAATAATCCCATAAAATTACAAGTAATAATTAATAAAAATAATCTTAAAAAAATAATTAAATTTGAATAGGAATAGTTAATTAAAATTTTAAATTCTTTAAATAAGAATTTTATCAATAGATTTCATATTATAATATATCGCGAGGGAATTAATCAAAATTGATAGGGAAATAAAAAAAAAATAATTAAAATTCTTAATCAATTTAGGGATAAGTTAAGACTAGTTGAAGGGTCAAAAATTGAGAATAAATTTATTATCACTTTCAAATTCATTTAGATTTATTTTTAGTATATAATGATAGATTATTATTTAAAAGTAGCGGGAGATAAAAAAAATAAATTATTCTTAAAATAATAAATAAAATAGTTAAAGAAAAAAGAAAAGTAAGTATTCATATTATAGGTATTATATGAGGGATAAAAGAATATTTTCTATTGATCAAAGGGAAAATATTTTTAAATTGACAATTTAATGTTATTTGTTTAAACTAATTCTTTACATTAAAAATAGGTGTAAAACTATTATGGTTGATTTAAAAAATCAAAACTTACTTTTTCAGTCATTTAATGAAAAATTTTTAATTTTAAAGATTTGAAAATATAATAGAATTATTTATATAAAAAATGATTTTAGTCAATTTTTAAAATTAATGAAATTGGTTGATTCAATAACAATAGGTATAAATCTGTGATTTATACCACAAATTTCTGAGCATTGGCCAAAGAATACTCCTGGGCGATTTATAAATAAAAGAGATTGATTTAGTCGTCCGGGAGTTGAGTCTATTTTAATCCCAAGAGATGGGACTGTCCAAGAATGAATTACATCTATGGAAGTTGTTAAAATTCGAATCGGATAATTAAAGGGTAAGATACATCGGTTATCTACATCTAAAAGGCGAAATTCATTGGGTTTAAGATCTTGGGTTGGAATCATAAATGAATCAAATTCAATATTAATAAAATCAGAATATTCATATCTTCAATATCATTGGTGTCCAATAGATTTTATAGTGATTTTGTTATTAAATATTTCATCTGTTAAGTATAAAATTTTAATAGAAGGAATGGCAATAAAAATTAAAATTAATATAGGGGTAATGGTTCAAATAATTTCAATTAAGTGACCTTGAAGTAAGAATCGATTAGTTAATTTATTAGTAAAGAGGGTAAGAAAGGTAAATAAAATTAATAGGGTAATAAAAGTTAAAATTATTATAGTAAAATCATGAAAAAAAATTATTATATCATAGGTAGGGGAATTTGAATTTTGAAGAGTTAATAATCAAGTATTAATTTTTAATAAAAGAGAGATCTTTATGTATGAAGTTTAAATTCATTGCACTTTGTCTGCCATATTAAATTTAATTATAAAATGTACAAAATATATAAAATTAATTTATTTTAAATTGATGGAATTTCATTGTATCTGTGATTAATGGGGGGGTAGGATCTTAATCATTCTAAGGAAGAATTTAAATAAAATATATTAATGATTATTCGTTTAGAAGCTAAGGCTTCTCAGATTAAGTAAAGTAAAAAGATTAAACTAAGAATAGAGAGAATAGAGCCAATTGAAGAAATGATATTTCATGCTAAAAATGTATCAGGATAGTCAGAGTAACGTCGAGGCATACCTCTTAATCCTAAGAAATGTTGGGGGAAAAATGTTATATTCACCCCAATAAACATAGAGATAAATTGAATATTTAAAGAAAAATTATTTAAAGAATAGCCTGTGATTAAGGGGAATCAATGAATAAATCTTGCAATAATAGCAAATACAGCTCCTATTGATAAGACATAATGAAAGTGAGCTACAACATAATAAGTATCATGAAGGACAATATCAATAGAAGAGTTTGAGAGTATTACTCCCGTTAGGCCTCCTATTGTAAATAAAAAAATAAATCCTATAGCCCATCATAATGATGAGTTATTGTTAATTTTTGTTCCGTGTAAAGTTGTAATTCATCTGAAAATTTTAATTCCCGTAGGAATGGCAATAATTATAGTTGCAGAAGTAAAGTAAGCCCGAGTATCAACATCTAATCCAATAGTAAATATATGATGGGCTCAAACAATAAATCCTAGAAATCCAATTGCTATTAGAGCATAAATTATTCCTAATGCCCCAAAAGTTTCTTTTTTACCTCTTTCATTTATGATGATATGAGAGATTATTCCAAATCCAGGAAGAATTAAGATATAAACTTCAGGATGTCCAAAAAATCAAAATAGATGTTGATAAAGAATAGGATCTCCGCCTCCCGCAGGATCAAAAAAAGAAGTATTAAGATTTCGATCTGTTAATAATATTGTAATAGCACCTGCTAAAACAGGAAGGGAAAGTAAGAGAAGAATAGCTGTAATTAAAATTGATCAAACAAGTAAAGGAACTTTATCTATAGAGATATTAGGGTGATGTATATTTAAAATTGTAGAAATAAAATTAATAGCACCTAAGATTGAGGATATTCCTGCGATATGGAGGGAAAAAATAGTGAGATCAACAGAAGGACCCCCATGAAAAATATTAGAGGCTAAAGGTGGATAAATAGTTCATCCTGTTCCTACTCCATCATTAATGAAATTTCTTAAAATTAAAAGGGTAATTGAGGGAGGTAATAATCAAAATCTTATATTATTTATTCGAGGGTAAGCTATATCAGGGGATCCAAGTATTAAAGGAACTAAAAAATTTCCAAATCCTCCAATTATAAAAGGTATAATTATAAAAAAAATTATGATGAAAGCATGTCTTGTAACTATTGAATTATAAATTTGATCATTGTTAATAAGAGAGCCGCAAGACCTTAATTCTAGGCGAATAATTATTCTTATTGATGAACCAATTATTCCAGCTCAAATAGCAAATAAAAAGTAAAGAATTCCAATATCTTTATGGTTAGTTGAATATAATCATTTATTCAT